AATGTGTACCATGCACCCGAATTTATATACGGTAATGTTCATCTCTTACCAAAAACAAGTCATTTATGGATATTATCCGGGGATCCGTGCAGATCAAGTGTAGACTTCTTTTTGCTCCACAAGGATCAAGATCAAATGAAGGTTTATTCCCGGCCTTATATTTCTAACCTCTCGGTGACTAATGATCAAGTGAGACGCAAATTCTTTAGTTGGGATTTTTCTGGTAAAAAAGAGGGCGGGATTCCTAATTATTCAGAACTTAATCGAATCATATGCACGGATCGTTGTAATCTCATATATCTTGCCATTCTCCACAAAAATTTTGATTTATTGGCAAAAAGGCGAAAAATGAGATTCATCTTTCCATTCCAATCGATTCAAGAACGGGAGAAGGAACTAATGCCCCGCCCGGGTATCTTGATTGAAATACCTATAAACGGTATTTTCCGTAGAAAAAGCATTCTTGCTTATTTTGATGATCCTCGATACAAAAGAAAGAGTTCGGGAATTACTAAATATGGGACTATAGAGGCGCATTCAATCGTCAAAAAAGAGGATTTGATTGAGATTGAGTATCGAGGAGTCAAAGAATTTAGGCCAAAATACCAAAGGAAAGTAGATCGATTTTTTTTCATTCCTGAGGAAGTACATATCTTACCTGGATCTTCTTTCATAATGGTACTGAACAATAGTATCATTGGAGTAGATACACGAATCGCTTTAAATACAAGAAGCCGAGCGGGCGGATTGGTCCGAGTGGAGAGAAAAAAGGGGGAGATTGAACTTAAAATCTTTTCTGGAGATATCCATTTTCCTGAAGAGACAGATAAGCTATGTCGTCACAGCGGCATTTTGATACCATCAGGAATAGGAAAAACAAATTACAAGGAATTAAAAAAACTGAAAAATTGGATCTATGTCCAACGGATCACACCTACCAAGAAAAAGTCTTTTGTTTTGGTTCGACCCGTAGTCACATATAAAATCGCGGACGGTATAAATTTAGCAACACTTTTCCCACAGGATATGTTGCGGGAAAGGTATAATGTGCAACTTCAAGTTGTCAATTATATCCTTGGCAAACCAATTGGGGGAATTGATGGCACAAGTATTCAATTAGTTCGGACGTGTTTAGTATTGAATTGGGACCAAGAGAACAAAAGCTCTTCAATAAAGGAGGCTTCTGCTTCTTTTGTTGAAGTAAGGACAAATGGTTTGATTCGGGATTTCCTAAGAATTGACTTAGCGAAATACCCTATTTCGTATACCGGAAAAAGGAATCATCCCTCAGGTTCAGGATTCATCTCTGATAATGGATCAGATCGCACCAATATCAATCCGTTTTATTCTAATTCTCAGGCAACAAGGATTCAAGAATTGCTTATCCAAAATCAAGGAACTATTCGTACGTTATTGAATAGAAATAAAGAATGTCAATCTTTGATAATTTTGTCATCATCCAATTGTTTTCGAATGGGTCCATTCGTCGGTATAAAATATCACAATGCTAGAAAAGAATCAATTAAAAAAGATTCCATAATTCCAATTAGGGATTCGTTGGGTCCTTTAGGAATAGCCCTTCCTGTTGTGAATTTTTATTCATTTTACTATTTAATAACTCATAATCAGACCTCGGTAACTAACTATTTGCAACTTGACAATTTAAAACAGACTTTTCAAGGATTAAACTATTTTTTAATATCTGAAAATGGGAGAATTTATAATCCCGATCCGTGCAGTAACATCATTTTGAATCCATTCAATTTGAATTGGTATTTTCGCCATCACAATTATTATGAAGAGACATCCACAATAATGAATCTTGGGCAGTTTATTTGCGAAAATGTATGGATAGCCAAAAACAGGCCCCATCTAAAATCGGGTCAAGTTCTAATTGTTCAAGTTAACTCTGTAGTAATAAGATCAGCTAAGCCTTATTTAGCCACTCCCGGAGCAACTGTTCGAGGCCATTATGGGGAAATCCTTTACGAAGGAGATACATTAGTTACATTTATATATGAAAAATCGAAATCTGGTGATATAACGCAGGGTCTTCCAAAAGTCGAACAGGTCTTAGAAGTGCGTTCGGTTGATTCAATATCGATGAACCTCGAAAGGAGGGTTGAGGGTTGGAACGAACATCTAACAAGAATTCTTGGAATTCCTTGGGGATTCTTGATTGGCGCTGAGCTAACTATAGCGCAAAGTCGTATTTCTTTGGTTAATAAGATCCAAAAGATTTATCGATCCCAGGGGGTGCAGATTCATAATAAACATATAGAGATGATTGTACGCCAAATAACATCAAAAGTGTTGGTTTCAGAAGATGGAATGTCTGATGTTTTTTCGCCCGGAGAACTGATTGGATTGTTACGAGCGGAACGAATGGGGCGTGCTTTGGAAGAAGTGATCTGTTATCGAGCCATCTTATTGGGAATAACGAGAACATCTTTGAATACTCAAAGTTTCATATCCGAAGCCAGTTTTCAAGAAACTGCTCGAGTTTTAGCAAAAGCCTCTCTCCGGAGTCGTGTTGATTGGTTGAAAGGGCTGAAAGAAAATGTTGTTCTGGGGAGGATGATACCCGTTGGGACCGGATTCAAAAGATTAGTGCGCCGTTCAAGCCAACATCACAACATCTCTTTGGAAACTAAAAAGAAGAATCTATTCGGGGGGGAAATGAGAGATATTTTGTTCTACCACAGAGGATTATTTGATTCTTGCATTTTAAAGAATTCTCATAATATATCAGAACAATTATATCATTTATTAAGAGTTCACGATTCTTAAGATTGGTAATAAAAAGAATAATGAATAGCAAAGGAATTAACCAGCAGCCAATCTTCGGTAGACGAGAAGGTTCCGTCGGAACAATTATTTATTTCCGTGTACATGTACATCGTCTCTTTTTTTTTTTCAAAAAAAAAAAGAGAAAATGTGGGGAGAAATGACAAGAAGATATTGGAACATCAATCTAGAAGAGATGATGGAAGCAGGAGTGCATTTTGGTCATAGTACTAGGAAATGGAATCCTAGAATGGTACCTTATATCTCTGGAAAGCGCAAAGGTATTCATATTACAAATCTTACTAGAACGGCTCGTTTTTTATCAGAAGCTTGCGGTTTGGTTTTTGATGCCGCAAGTAGAGGAAAACAATTCTTAATTGTTGGTACCAAAAATAACGTAGCCGATTCAATAGCATGGGCTGCAATAAGGGCTCGGTGTCATTATGTTAATAAAAAATGGCTCGGCGGTATGTTAACGAATTGGTCCACTACAGAAATGAGACTTCATAAGTTCAGGGACTTGAGAATGGAACAAAGGACGGGGAAACTCAACCGTCTTCCGAAAAGAGATGCAGCTATGTTGACGAGACAATTATCTCATTTGCAAACATATCTGGGTGGAATTAAATATATGACGTGGTTGCCCGATATTGTAATCATCGTTGATCAGCAAGAAGAATATACGGCCCTTCGAGAATGTATCGCTTTGGGAATTCCAACGATTTGTTTTATCGATACAAATTGCGACCCCGACCTTGCGGATATTTCGATTCCGGCGAATGATGACGCTATAGCTTCAATCCGATTAGTTCTTAACAAATTAGTATTTGCAATTTGTGAGGGTCGTTTTAGCTATATAAGAAATCTTTGATTAAGAATATAAGATAAATTCATTATTTCGGAAAACTCATACTCATAAATGGATGGAATCCGTTGCTATTCTTGAATTTTAAAAAAGAGGATAGTACATGATTCATTGGTATTCAGAATATGCGATTCAAATAGGCAAATCAAGAAAAAGACGGTTGAATCAAAATAATTCCTTTTATTTCTGTCAGAGGGCAATATGGATGTTCTATCGTGTTCCATCAACACCCTAAAAGGGTTATACGATATATCGAGTGTGGAAGTAGGCCAACATTTCTATTGGCAAATCGCGGGTTTCCAAGTCCATGCCCAAGTACTTATTACCTCTTGGGTTGTAATTGCTATCTTATTGGGTTCAGCTACTTTAGCTGTTCGAAACCCACAAACCATTCCGGCTGACGGTCAAAATTTCTTCGAATATATCCTTGAATTCATTCGAGACCTGAGTAAAACTCAGGTTGGAGAAGAATACGGTTCTTGGGTTCCCTTTATTGGAACTATGTTTCTATTTATTTTTGTTTCTAATTGGTCCGGGGCTCTTTTACCTTGGAAAATAATAGAGTTACCTCATGGGGAGTTAGCTGCACCCACGAATGATATAAATACTACCGTTGCTTTAGCTTTACTCACGTCAGTGGCATATTTCTATGCGGGTCTTACCAAAAAGGGATTGGGTTATTTCAGTAAATACATTCAACCAACTCCAATCCTTTTACCCATTAACATTTTAGAAGATTTTACAAAACCCCTATCGCTTAGTTTTCGACTTTTCGGGAATATATTAGCTGATGAATTAGTAGTTGTTGTTCTTGTTTCTTTAGTACCTTTAGTGGTTCCTATCCCTGTTATGTTCCTTGGATTATTTACAAGTGGTATTCAAGCTCTTATTTTTGCAACTTTAGCTGCGGCTTATATAGGCGAATCTTTGGAGGGTCATCATTGACTCATTTTTTTTTGAAATAGTCTTTTTTGGCTTAGCCTAATGCAATGTATGCACGGCCAAAGAGAATTGACTTAGGGAATATCAATATACAAATATGGTATATACAATCTCGAGTAATAGCAAAAAAGATTACAATAACAATAGTAGAGTAAAGAATTGTAAAAAAAAGGAAAGAGATCTAAAAGATCTTTTTATATCATACCTCTCTCCAATCAATATTCTATTTATATTGTTCAGACAATTCCAATATTAGGATGAATAAGGCGATCGCTTTTTATCCGATTAAATAAAAAAAAAGGCTCTATATCTATAGAATAATTACCATTGGAGTTGATTTCATTAAATTTAACGATTGATCAAAAAAATAGTTATAACGAATAAACTGCATGAACTTCAAATACTGATATTTCTATTCAATGATTTAACTTAATGAATTTGTCCATTTAGATTGTATCCATGTGGGAGAGTAATAAAGAAAAAGAACAAAAAAAGAGTTTACAAAAAATATAAAAAACAAGATTTCTAAAATAAGGGAAGGGTTAGGAGAGGGAGTTGAACTAGGTATATGTAATATATACGCTAACTTTTGTTGATGCTTCGAAGAAGGATTCTAGAATCCGATTGAATCTAAGATATGAATAGTTGGTTTACGTTATGGAAGAACCGCATGTATATATGATATTAGATATTGACTAGTTATATATGAATATCTAATTTACCCTACTACTGTGACTTTATATGAGAATTTCAATAGAAGCCCTTCCCTTTCGTCCCCCCTTCGTCTGTGACTCTAATATTGAATAAATAAACAGATGAAATTAAGAAAAAGATTGAAGAATTCAAAGAATGGTTCGAAAGAAATGGAAGAACTATAAGAAAAACTAAAGTCATATGAATTTACAAAAACGCCATAGATAGAAAGGAAAAAAGAAATATCGAAGTAGTTCTGATGATTCAATAATATTATTACTTCAATTCAGAGTTTTTAGTTACTTCGACTGGATGAATCGTAACGATGCCATAATTAAGTCATAATTCATTGGTTGATTGTATCATTAACTATTTTTTTTGTGCGAGGAATTTATCATGAATCCACTGATTTCTGCTGCTTCCGTTATTGCTGCTGGATTGGCTGTAGGGCTTGCTTCTATTGGGCCCGGAGTTGGTCAAGGTACTGCTGCAGGCCAAGCTGTAGAAGGTATCGCAAGACAGCCCGAAGCAGAGGGAAAGATACGAGGTACTTTATTACTTAGTCTGGCTTTTATGGAAGCTTTAACAATTTATGGATTGGTTGTAGCATTAGCACTTTTATTTGCGAATCCTTTTGTTTAATCCTAGAAATATGAAAAATACTTCTTTTTTTATTTCCTTGAACTTGCTGCTTGTTTTTTCGACTCTATTTAGAAATAAAAAATAAAAAAGACACTAAATAAAAGGTTAAGTGATACAAAAACAACTCCGTTCGATTTTTTTAGTTTATCTATAAGAGGAGATCATATGAAAAATAGAATCGATTTTTTCGTTTCTTTAGGTCACTGGTCATCTGCCGGGGGTTTCGGGTTTAATACCGATATTTTAGCAACAAATCCAATAAATCTAAGTGTAGTGCTCGGTGTATTGATCTTTTTTGGAAAGGGAGTGTGTGCGAGTTGTTTATTTCAAGAATAGGCTGGATTCAACCAGCTGCTCTTTTTTTCTTTATAACTAGGAAAGAAAGGTGCATGATCTCGCGAATTACTTCTGAATAAATTAAGAAATCATATGGAAGAACCATAGCATTTCGTGATTTATTGGTAAATCAACTTTGATTCTCTATCAACCAATAATGTGGGACCATTAACATGGTTAAAACTAAGCTGTTTGAAATCCAGATGCAGCATGGTACTCTTTCTACCACTATGGTTAATACATAAATGGTTTCAAAATAAATAGTTGAAACTTTTTTCGATATAGAACACTCATGTCGATAAAACGATTTGAATCATTTATTGGAAAAACGGGTATTTCACCCCCTCTTTTTATTTTATTCAATGTTGGATCAATGACCTATATATTAAAGTAAGAAGAATTTTTTGGATTTGAAGAAAAAAAAAAGAAACAACTTTGCTGACAATTCCATATTTTTCAGAAGAGTCCTTCGAATATTATGGGATTAGTAATCCGTTTCAATATTTTTATTTTGGAATATGAACAGAAAAGAGAGGATAGGCTCATTACAAAAAAAGATATGGGAATTCTCCATAAGTAATTGAGCGTGAGAGCCAAATGAATCGAAAGATTCATGTTTGGTTCGGGAAGGGATCATGGAAGTTTTGAAATGAATGGAAAAATAATCTACTTTCATTAAGTGATTTATTAGATAATCGAAAACAGAGGATTTTGAATACTATTCGAAATTCAGAAGAGTTACGCAGAGAGGCTGTTGAACAGCTGGAAAAAGCCCGGTCTCACTTACAGAAAGTAAAAACGGAAGCAGATCAGTTTCGAGTGAATGGATACTCTGAGATAGAACGAGAAAAATCGAATTTGATTAATTCAACTTATAAGATTTTGGAACAATTAGAAAATTACAAAAACGAAACTATTCAGTTTGAACAACAAAGAGCGATTAATCAAGTCCAACGACGGGTTTTCCAACAAGCCTTACAAGGGGCTTTAGCTACTCTGAATAGTTGTTTGAACAACGAGTTACATTTACGTACTATCAGTGCCAATATTGGCATGTTTGGGTCGATGAAAGAAATAACCGATTAGTCCTTATACTATAGGCATTATTTTTTTTCTTTCAAAATTAAGAAATACTCATGGTAACTATTCGAGCCGACGAAATTAGTAATATTATCCGGGAACGTATTGAGCAATATAATAGAGAAATAAAGATTGTAAATACCGGTACGGTACTT